GTTAATGTAGCTTAACAACTTAAAGCAAGGCACTGAAAATGCCTAGATGAGTACACAATACTCCATAAACAGACAGGTTTGGTCCTAGCCCTCTTATTAGCTGTAAGCAAAAATACACATGCAAGCATCAACGCACCAGTGAGAATGCCCTCGATGTCACCCACGACAAAAAGGAGCAGGTATCAAGCACACCACCATAAGGTAGCTCACAACACCTTGCTCAGCCACACCCCTACGGGAAACAGCAGTGATAAAAATTTAGCAATAAACGAAAGTTTGACTAAGTTATGCTACATAGGGTTGGTAAATTTCGTGCCAGCCACCGCGGTCATACGATTAACCCAAGTCAATAAGCATACGGCGTAAAATGTGTTCAAGATTTGACCCAACAATAAAGCTAAACTCCAACTAAGCTGTAAAAAGCCTTAGTTACTGTAAACTCAATAACGAAAGTAACTTTAAAATATCTGACCTCACGACAGCTAAGACCCAAACTGGGATTAGATACCCCACTATGCTTAGCCCTAAACTCAGAAGATTTATACACAACAAAATCCTTCGCCAGAGCACTACTAGCTAAAGCCTAAAACTCAAAGGACTTGGCGGTGCTTCACATCCCCCTAGAGGAGCCTGTTCTATAATCGACAAACCCCGATAAACCTCACCAATCTTTGCCAATCCAGCCTATATACCGCCATCTTCAGCAAACCCCACAAAGGGACACACAGTAAGCTTAAACATCATACATAAAAACGTTAGGTCAAGGTGTAGCCCATAGATTGGAAAGAAATGGGCTACATTTCCTAACACTCCAGGACAATACACGAAAACTCTCATGAAACTGCAGAGCTAAAGGAGGATTTAGCAGTAAGTTGAGAATAGAGCGCTCAACTGAAACAGGCCATGAAGCACGCACACACCGCCCGTCACCCTCCTCAAACACCCCAGGTACACCTTAAACCTATTAACAATTACCACCCCCGTAAGAGGAGACAAGTCGTAACAAGGTAAGCGTACTGGAAAGTGCGCTTGGATAACCAAAGTGTAGCTTAAATACAAAGCATCTAGCTTACACCTAGAGGATATCATGCACAAATAATCACTTTGAGCTGTACCTAGCCCCAAACACTACAAACACAACAACATCAATCGTCACTTAAAACAAAACATTTATCACCAATTAGAGTATAGGAGATAGAAATTCTTACACGGCGCTATAGAGATAGTACCGTAAGGGAACATTGAAAGATACAAACCAAAGCAACAAACAGCAAAGATTACCCCTTGTACCTTTTGCATAATGATTTAACTAGCCACACTTAGCAAAAAGACATTTAAGTTAAGTACCCCGAAACCAGACGAGCTATTCATAAGCAGCCTACATGGGCCAACTCCTCTATGTGGCAAAATAGTGAGAAGACTTTTGAATAGAGGTGACACGCCTACCGAGCCTGGTGATAGCTGGTTGTCCAGCAAAACGAATCCCAGTTCAAATACAAGTCTACCCAAAACACACATAATTTAAATGTAGACTTAAAAATAGTCCAAAAGGGGACAGCCTTTTAGACACAGGATACAACCTTATCTAGAGAGCAAGCACAAGCAACACCACCCCAGTAGGCCTAAGAGCAGCCATCAGTAAAGAAAGCGTTCAAGCTCAAAACCCAAACAAAATTCCAATCCCAATAAAACCGGCCAGCCAACTCCTAGCATAAAAACTGGACCAATCTACAATCATGTAGAAGAGACAATGTTAATATGAGTAACAAGAAATCATTTCTCCCAGCATAAGTGTATATCAGAACGGATGCCCACTGATAGTTAACACCACCACAGACAACCACATAACAAGCCCTCAGCCACTACAATGTTAACCCAACACAGAAATGCCTACGGGAAAGATTAAAAGGAGTAAAAGGAACTCAGCAAACACAGACTCCGCCTGTTTACCAAAAACATCACCTCTAGCATATCCAGTATTAGAGGCAATGCCTGCCCAGTGACACACGTTCAACGGCCGCGGTATCCTAACCGTGCAAAGGTAGCATAATCACTTGTTCCCTAAATAGGGACTTGTATGAATGGCCACACGAGAGTCTTACTGTCTCTTACCCCCAATCAGTGAAATTGACCTCCCCGTGAAGAGGCGGGGATAATATAATAAGACGAGAAGACCCTATGGAGCTTCAATTTCAAACAACCCAAAACAATACCTACCCGTCCAAAAGGACTTAAAACAACATTCAAACTGGGCTGACAATTTAGGTTGGGGCGACCTCGGAGCATAAAACACCCTCCGAGACATTATTAAACCGAGACTAACTAGTCAAGGACATGATAACTTATATGATCCAAAATTTTTGATCAACGGAACAAGTTACCCTAGGGATAACAGCGCAATCCTATTCAAGAGTCCCTATCGACAATCAGGGTTTACGACCTCGATGTTGGATCAGGACACCCCAATGGTGCAGCAGCTATTAACGGTTCGTTTGTTCAACGATTAAAGTCCTACGTGATCTGAGTTCAGACCGGAGCAATCCAGGTCGGTTTCTATCTATTTTATGTCTTTCCCAGTACGAAAGGACAAGAAAGACAAGGCCTCCTCAAAACAGAGCGCCCTAGCAAGCCAACACATGACACAATATCAATGTGGCCCGCAATAACCAACACTCCCCCAGATAAGGGGTCAGTTAAAGTGGCAGAGTCCGGCAATTGCATAAAACTTAAGCCTTTAGCTTCAGAGGTTCAAGTCCTCTCTTTAACAAAATGTTCCCACTAAACCTTGCCCTAGTAATCATCCCAATTCTCCTAGCCGTAGCATTTCTAACACTGCTCGAACGAAAAATCCTAGGCTATATGCAACTACGTAAAGGCCCTAACATCGTAGGCCCCCACGGCCTACTTCAACCAATTGCAGACGCCCTAAAACTATTCACCAAAGAACCCTTACGCCCACTAACCTCCTCCACATCCATATTCCTTATCGCACCCGTACTAGCACTATCCCTAGCCCTAACTATATGAACTCCAATCCCAACACCTCAACCCCCCATCAACATAAACCTAGGTTTACTATTTATATTAACAATATCCAGCATAACTGTGTACTCTATCCTATGATCAGGCTGAGCCTCCAACTCAAAATATGCCCTAATTGGAGCCCTACGGGCCGTAGCCCAAACTATCTCTTATGAAGTCACCCTAGCCATCATCCTACTATCCCTATTACTAACAAGCGGGTCATACTCACTATCTACCCTAACCATTACACAAGAACCCATATGATTTATAATACCCTTCTGACCCCTAATAATAATATGACTCATTTCCACCCTAGCAGAAACCAACCGTGCCCCCTTTGACTTAACCGAAGGAGAATCAGAGCTCGTCTCTGGATTCAACGTAGAATACGCAGGAGGTCCATTCGCCCTATTTTTCCTAGCCGAATATGCCAACATTATCATAATAAACGCCCTAACAACAACCCTTTTTCTAGGAGCTTACAACAACCCAATATTCCCAGAACTATATACAACCAACTTTACAATTAAAACCCTCATACTTACATCCCTATTCCTATGAATCCGAGCATCCTATCCGCGATTCCGATATGACCAACTAATACATCTACTATGAAAAAACTTTCTACCTCCAACGCTAGCCCTATGCATATGATACACAGCTCTACCAATCACAACAGCCAGCGTCCCCCCACAGACCTAAGAAATATGTCTGACAAAAGAGTTACTTTGATAGAGTAAAACATAGGGGACGCAACCCCTTATTTCTAGGACTATAGGAATCGAACCTAACCTTAAGAACCCAAAAATCTTCGTGCTACCAGATCACACTAAATCCTAAGTAAGGTCAGCTAAATAAGCTATCGGGCCCATACCCCGAAAATGTTGGTTTACATCCTTCCCGTACTAATAAACCCCCTTGTCCTATCCATAATCATATCAACACTAATCATCAGCACAATCATCGTAATAACCTCCTCCCACTGACTGACTATTTGAATAGGATTTGAAATAAATATACTCACTATAGCACCCCTACTAATAAAAGACCACCACCCCCGCTCAACAGAAGCAACCACCAAATACTTCTTCACCCAAGCCACAGCCTCAATAATGCTACTACTGGCAGTAACCATTAACTTACTCTACTCAGGCCAATGGACAGCCATAAAAATATCCAACTACACAGCATCCACAATTCTGACCCTGGCCATAGGCATAAAACTAGGCCTCTCCCCCTTTCACTTCTGAGTACCAGAAGTTACACAAGGAGTACCCATAACAACAGGCATAATCCTACTAACATGACAAAAACTAGCGCCCTTATCAGTACTATACAACATGATACCAAACACAAACCCAAACCTACTCACCACCATATCCATTCTATCAATTGTAGTAGGCGGCTGAGGAGGTCTCAACCAAACCCAACTGCGCAAAATTATAGCATACTCATCCATCTCTCACTTAGGATGAATAACCACCATCCTAACATACAACCCCACATTAACCACACTAAATCTACTAATCTACATCATAATAACCATTACCCTATTCACACTATTCACTCACACAATAACAACAACAACACTCGCCCTGTCCCAAGCATGGAACAAAAACCCCGCAATCACCATTACCCTATTAATCACTATACTATCCCTAGGCGGACTTCCCCCATTAACCGGCTTCGCACCTAAATGAATAATTGTCCAAGAGCTAACAAAAAACAACAACATCGTCCTGCCCATGCTAATAACTATAGCATCCCTACTCAACCTATACTTCTATACACGCCTCACATATGCAACCTCCCTCACCCTACTCCCAACCATAAATAACACCAAAACTAAATGACACCACGAAACCACCAAAAACCCCACACTCCTCCCCCCTATAATTATCATATCCACAATGATACTACCCCTAACTCCTAGCCTAGCAATAATCTTCTAGAAGTTTAGGTTAAGCACAGACCAGAGGCCTTCAAAGCCCCAAGCAAATAATAACTATTTAACTTCTGAAGCAGGGACTGCAGGCCTACCCCACATCCACTGAACGCAAATCAGTCACTTTATTATTAAGCTAAGCCCCTCTAGACTGGCAGGAGTTCAACCTACAAAACTTTAGTTAACAGCTAAACACCCTAATCAACTGGCTTCAATCTACTTCTCCCGCCGCCAGAAAAAAAAAGGCGGGAGAAGCCCCGGCAGGATTGAAGCTGCTTCTTTGAACTTGCAATTCAACATGCAAATACACCACAGAGCCTGGTAACAAGAAGGTTCAGCTTCTGTCTTTAGATTTACAGTCTAACGCTTGCTCAGCCATATTACCTATGTTCATTACACGTTGACTATTCTCAACAAACCACAAAGACATCGGCACCTTATATATACTCTTCGGCGCATGAGCTGGCATAGTAGGGACATCCCTTAGTATTATTATCCGCGCAGAGCTAGGGCAGCCTGGAGCCCTTTTAGGTGATGATCAAATTTACAATGTAGTAGTAACAGCCCACGCTTTTGTAATAATCTTCTTCATAGTAATACCTATCATAATTGGAGGCTTCGGCAACTGACTTGTACCCTTGATAATCGGGGCCCCTGACATAGCATTCCCTCGTTTAAACAACATAAGCTTTTGGCTACTCCCTCCCTCTTTCTTACTCCTAATCGCCTCCTCCCTAATTGAGGCCGGAGTAGGAACAGGCTGAACCGTCTACCCTCCCCTAGCAGGAAACTTGGCTCACGCTGGAGCCTCCGTAGATCTAGCAATCTTCTCTCTTCACCTAGCAGGTGTCTCCTCCATCTTAGGAGCTATCAACTTTATTACCACAATCATCAACATAAAACCACCCGCCCTATCCCAATATCAAACCCCCCTGTTTGTCTGATCCGTACTTATTACAGCCGTGCTCTTACTCCTATCCCTTCCAGTGCTAGCAGCAGGTATTACCATACTTCTCACAGATCGAAACCTCAACACTACTTTCTTTGATCCTTCTGGAGGAGGAGACCCCATCCTATACCAACACTTATTCTGATTTTTTGGACACCCCGAAGTCTATATCTTAATTCTGCCAGGATTTGGCATCATTTCCCATGTGGTAACCTACTACTCAGGTAAAAAGGAACCTTTCGGGTACATGGGCATGGTCTGGGCTATAATATCTATCGGTTTCCTAGGGTTTATTGTATGAGCCCACCACATATTCACAGTAGGCATAGATGTTGACACGCGAGCATACTTTACATCCGCTACTATAATTATTGCTATTCCCACTGGAGTTAAAGTTTTCAGTTGACTAGCCACACTGCACGGAGGAAATATCAAATGATCCCCGGCCATACTATGGGCCCTAGGGTTTATCTTTTTATTTACCGTGGGCGGCTTAACTGGAATTGTCCTAGCTAACTCCTCCCTAGACATCGTTTTGCATGACACCTACTATGTAGTAGCCCACTTCCACTATGTGCTATCCATAGGGGCTGTTTTCGCCATTATGGGAGGGTTTGTCCACTGATTCCCTCTTTTCACAGGATATACTCTTAATCAAACCTGAGCCAAGATTCACTTTATAGTTATATTTATAGGAGTTAACATAACATTTTTTCCTCAACATTTCCTAGGCCTATCTGGTATACCTCGACGCTACTCCGACTATCCAGATGCCTATTCTACCTGAAATACAATCTCCTCTATAGGATCCTTTATTTCACTGACAGCTGTAATCCTAATAGTATTTATGATATGAGAAGCCTTTGCAGCTAAACGGGAAGTCTTCACAGTAGAAATAACAACAACTAATCTAGAATGACTATACGGATGTCCTCCCCCTTACCATACATTCGAAGAACCAACATATATTAACCCAAAATAAACAAGAAAGGAAGGAATTGAACCCTCTCAGATTAGTTTCAAGCCAACCTCATATCCAATATGTCTTTCTTTATAAAGGGTATTAGTAAAACTTACATAACTTTGTCGAAGTTAAATTATAGGTGAGACCCCTATATATCCTACCCATGGCCTACCCCCTACAACTAGGACTCCAAGACGCAACTTCCCCAATTATAGAAGAGCTAATCCACTTTCACGACCACACACTAATAATCGTGTTCATAATTAGCTCATTAGTATTATACATAATCTCATCAATACTCACAACCAACCTAATCCACACCAACACAATAGATGCCCAAGAAGTAGAAACAATTTGAACAATTCTACCAGCTATCATTCTTATTACAATCGCACTCCCCTCCTTACGTATCTTATACATAATAGATGAAATCAACAACCCATTCATAACAGTAAAAACTATAGGACACCAATGATACTGAAGCTATGAGTATACAGACTATGCAGAACTATGCTTCGATGCTTACATAGTATCAACGTCAAACCTAAGCCCAGGAGACCTGCGCCTATTAGAAGTAGATAACCGGATAATCTTACCAATGGAAGCTACTATCCGAATACTTATCTCCTCAGAAGATGTCCTCCACTCATGAGCTATCCCCTCTTTAGGACTGAAAACTGATGCTGTCCCAGGTCGATTAAACCAAACAACACTACTATCCGCACGCCCTGGTCTCTACTACGGCCAATGCTCCGAAATCTGTGGCTCAAATCACAGCTTCATGCCTATCGTACTCGAAATAGTCCCCCTAAAACACTTCGAAAAATGATCACTAACAATATCATAATTCCATTGACGAAGCTAAATCAGCATTAACCTTTTAAGTTAAAGACTGGGACCCGCTACTCCCCTCAATGGTATGCCTCAACTAGACACATCAACATGATTTACTACTATCCTCTCCACAACAATCACCCTATTCACTGTAATACAACTTAAAATCTCCAGCTACACTTATCACACAACCCCTGAGCCAAAACTGACTACATCATATAAAACTAAAACCCCTTGAGAGACAAAATGGACGAAAATCTATTCTCCTCTTTCACCACTCCTACGATAATAGGCCTCCCTATTGTAATCCTAGTAATCCTATTCCCCACTATGATATTCCCCTCAACTAACCGACTGCTTAACAACCGACTAGTGACCACACAACAGTGACTCATTAACATAATCGCCAAACAAATGCTCTCCCTACATAATAACAAGGGTCAAACATGGGCACTCATACTCATAGCCCTGATTACATTTATTGCCTCCACAAACATACTAGGACTCTTACCCTATTCTTTCACCCCAACAACACAGCTATCTACAAATCTTGCCATAGCTATCCCCCTATGAGCCGGCACTGTATTACTGGGCTTCCGACATAAAACCAAATCCTCCCTGGCTCACTTTCTACCCCAAGGTACTCCACCAGCCCTCATTCCAATATTAGTAATTATTGAAACAATCAGCCTGTTTATTCAACCAGTAGCATTAGCCGTACGCTTAACCGCCAATATCACCGCCGGCCATCTTCTCATCCATCTTATTGGAGCTGCTACCCTAGTACTATTATCTATCAGCACACCCATTGCCCTAGTAACATTCACGATCCTAACACTATTAACCGTGTTAGAATTCGCCGTAGCACTAATCCAAGCCTACGTGTTCACCTTATTAATCAGCCTGTATTTACATGACAACACCTAATGACCCAACAAACTCATGCCTACCATATAGTAAACCCCAGCCCCTGACCCTTAACAGGAGCACTATCAGCCCTACTAATAACAACAGGCCTAATCATATGATTCCACTATAACTCCACAACACTATTACTCCTAGGCCTAACTACCAATACACTAACCATCTACCAATGATGACGAGACATTATCCGAGAAAGCACATTTCAAGGACACCACACACCAGTTGTCCAAAAAGGCCTACGATACGGAATAATCCTATTTATTATCTCCGAAGTGTTCTTCTTCTTCGGGTTCTTCTGAGCATTTTATCACTCTAGCCTAGCCCCTACACCAGAACTAGGTGGGTGTTGACCCCCTGCAGGGATCACCCCTCTAAATCCACTAGACGTCCCTCTTTTAAACACATCCGTATTACTAGCTTCAGGTGTATCTATCACCTGGGCACACCACGCTCTTATAGAAGGACACCGCGGTCATATACTCCAATCACTACTCATCACAATTATACTAGGGGTGTACTTCACCCTTCTACAAGCATCAGAATACTACGAAGCCCCCTTTACAATTTCAGACGGAATCTACGGCTCCACTTTCTTCATAGCTACCGGCTTCCATGGCCTTCACGTCATCATTGGTTCAACCTTCCTAATTATCTGCCTTATACGACAACTAAAATTCCACTTTACATCTACCCACCACTTCGGATTCGAAGCCGCTGCTTGATACTGACATTTTGTAGATGTAGTCTGACTTTTCCTTTATGTATCAATCTATTGATGAGGGTCCTATTCTTTTAGTATTAACAAGTACATCTGACTTCCAATCAGCTAGATCTGGTACAACCCAGAAAAGAATAATTAACATTCTACTAGCCCTGTCCATTAACACCCTCCTAGCCTCTATCCTAGTAACAATCGCATTCTGATTACCACAAACCAACCCTTACACAGAAAAACTAACCCCTTATGAATGCGGGTTCGACCCCATAGGCTCCGCCCGAATTCCTTTCTCAATAAAATTTTTCCTAACCGCAATTACATTCCTACTTTTTGATCTAGAAATCGCACTACTCCTGCCCCTTCCCTGAGCTTCCCAAACCAATAACCTAACAACCATACTACCCCTGGCCCTACTACTAATCTCTCTCCTAGCAACTAGTCTAGCATATGAATGAACTCAAAAAGGCCTAGAATGGTCTGAATAATGATAATTAGTTTAAACAAAATAAGTGATTTCGACTCACTAGATTATGGCGATACCATAATTATCTAATGACTTTGACTAACACAAACATAATTATAGCCTTTACCATTTCATTATTAGGCTTGCTAATATACCGATCACACATAATAGCCTCCCTACTATGCCTTGAAGGAATAATACTCTCCCTATTTATCACTATTACCATAACCACACTAAATTATAACATCACCTCATCACACATACTACCAATTATTATACTGGTATTCGCCGCATGCGAAGCAGCACTAGGCTTGTCCCTCCTAATAATAGTATCAAACACATATGGAACAGACCACGTACAAAACCTTAACCTCTTACAATGCTAAAAATTATTTTTCCTACTATCATACTAATCCCCTTAACATGAATATCAACCCCCAAAATAATGTGAACTAATGTAACAATATACAGCCTACTGATCTGTATACTATGTTTCCCCCTAGCTAACCAGTATATAGACCACGGCCTCAACTTCTCTCCCCTATTCTTCTCAGACCCACTATCCACCCCACTTACCATACTAACCACATGACTCCTACCCCTAACAATCATAGCTACACAACACCATATCACCAATGAGCCACTCACCCGAAAAAAACTATATGTTACTATACTAATCCTTCTCCAAGCTCTACTAATCGTAACATTCACCGCCACAGAATTAATCATATTCTATATCATATTTGAAGCAACACTAATCCCCACCCTAATACTCATTACACGATGAGGTAATCAAACAGAACGTCTAAACGCGGGCTCTTATCTCCTATTCTACACACTAACAGGCTCCCTACCATTATTAATCACATTACTCCACATCCAAAATACAACAGGCACTCTAAGCCTCCCACTAATACAACACTATACTAACCCCCTACAAGCCTCCTGAGGCTCCTCCCTCATATGGCTAGCATGCATGACGGCGTTTATAGTAAAAATACCCCTATACGGACTACATCTATGACTCCCCAAAGCTCATGTAGAAGCTCCTATCGCGGGGTCTATAATTCTCGCAGCATTATTGTTAAAACTAGGGGGGTACGGTATATTACGCATAACAATAATATTAAACCCCCTAACCGAATACATAGCCTACCCCTTCATAATTCTCTCCCTATGAGGAATAATTATAACCAGCTCCATCTGCCTACGCCAAACAGACCTTAAGTCCCTCATCGCCTACTCCTCCGTAAGCCACATAGCCTTGGTTATCATAGCTGCCCTTATCCAAACCCCATGAAGCTTCATAGGAGCAACAACTTTAATAATCGCTCACGGCATAACCTCCTCATTACTATTCTGCCTGGCAAACTCCAATTACGAACGGGTGCGCAGCCGAACAATAATCCTGGCTCGAGGACTACAGACTATCCTACCCCTTATGGCAACCTGATGACTACTAGCAAGTCTTACTAACTTAGCCCTACCCCCAACCATTAACCTATTAGGGGAGCTACTTGTAATTACATCCATATTATCCTGATCCACCACATCAATTGTCCTCCTCGGACTCAACATAATCATTACCGCCCTATACTCCCTATACATATTTATCATCACCCAACGAGGCAAACACGCCTACCACATCAACGACATCCCACCATCCTACACACGAGAAAATGCTCTAATAACCCTACACATCTTCCCCCTATTACTCCTATCCATCAACCCTAAACTCATCCTAGGCATAACCTACTATAAATATAGTTTAACAAAAACATTAGATTGTGATTCTAATGATAGAGGATTAACCCTCTTATTTATCGAAAAAGAACATAAGAACTGCTAACTCTACCCCCCATGCCTAAACGCCATGGCTTTTTCAAACTTTTAAAGGATAGCAGATATCCCTTGGCCTTAGGAGCCAAAAAATTGGTGCAACTCCAAATAAAAGTAATTAACATAACTCCCCTAACAACACTCACTATCATACTTATACTAACTTTACCCATCGTTACAACAACCCTAACCACCCATAAAAACCAAAACCTCCCCAATAACATAAAATCCACAATCCTATATGCACTACTAACAAGCATACCCATAACAATTATATTCACCTGCTACAACCAAGAAATAACTATTTCCAACTGACACTGAACAACCATTCAAACCCTAAAACTAACCATCAGCCTAAAAATAGACCTATTCTCCATCCTATTCATCCCCGTAGCACTATTTGTAACCTGGTCTATTATAGAATTCTCAATATGATACATACACTCAGACCCAAAAATCAACCAATTCTTCAAATATCTACTCATATTCCTACTTACTATAATAGTTCTAGTAACAGCCAACAACATACTACAATTATTCGTAGGTTGAGAGGGAGTAGGAATTATATCCTTCCTGCTAATCAGCTGATGATATGGTCGAGCAGACGCCAACACAGCAGCCCTCCAAGCCATTATCTACAATCGCATTGGAGATACCGGCCTTATCCTATCAATAACTTGACTATTTATCAATCTCAACACATGAGACCTACAACAAATCATCGCATTAAAATCCAATATCACCACTTTACCCCTAATAGGCTTACTTCTAGCAGCAACTGGAAAATCTGCCCAATTCGGCCTACACCCCTGACTACCATCTGCTATAGAAGGACCCACCCCAGTATCAGCCCTACTCCACTCAAGCACAATAGTAGTAGCAGGAATATTCCTACTAATCCGCTTCCACCCCCTCATAGAAAACAACAGCACAATACAAACCCTAACATTGTGCACAGGAGCCTTAACCACCCTATTTACAGCAATATGTGCCCTCACTCAAAACGACATCAAAAAAATCATTGCCTTCTCAACCTCAAGCCAACTGGGACTAATAATAGTGACAATCGGGATCAATCAACCCTATCTAGCCTTCTTACACATCTGCACCCACGCCTTTTTCAAAGCAATGCTGTTCCTTAGCTCAGGGACAATTATCCACAACCTTAATGACGAACAAGACATTCGTAAAATAGGAGGATTATTCAAAACCATACCACTCACCTCTACATCAATTATAGTGGGAAGCCTAGCCCTAACAGGCACCCCATTCTTAACCGGCTTTTACTCCAAGGACCTAATCATCGAAACAGCCTGCACCTCCAATACCAACGCCTGAGCCCTCACTACAACCCTTCTGGCAACAGCCCTAACCGCAGTATACAGCACCCGCATAATCTTTCTCACCCTGTTAGGCAAACCCCGCTCACCCACTCCAGCTTTAATCAACGAGAACAACCCCCTTCCACTAAACGCCATCAAACGACTGCTCGTAGGAAGCATTTTTGCCGGATTCCTCATTTCAAAGAACATTCCTCCAATCACCACCACCCCAACCACAATACCAAACTACCTTAAACTCATAGCCCTCTCCATAACCCTCATAGGATTTGCCCTAGCCCTAGAACTAAGCACGACAACCACTAACCTAAAACTCACATACCCTTCCAACCCCCACAAGTTCTCAAGCCTCTTAGGCTACTTCCCAATCATTATCCATCGACTAATACCTAAAATAGACCTAACAATAAGCCAAAAATACGCCTCCCTATTACTAGACAGCGCCTGATTAGAATCAACTATACCCAAAGCTATCTCCCTCTCACAACTATACCTATCAACCCTAGTATCCTCCCAAAAAGGTTTAATCAAGCTCTACTTTATATCTTTCCTCATTTCACTAACACTTATCCCCCTCGCGTGATTTCTATGATAACCACAACAGCAATAAACAAGGCCCAACCAGCAATTACCACAAGCCAAACCCCATAACTATACAAACTCCCCACACCCTCCACCTCCTCCCCCACAACACCCAAATCCCCCACACCATAATTCACCCAATCACCTAACCCATCAAAACCAGTATCAACTATTAATCAACCCCCCTCCAATATAACAACTACCAACGCCCCCTCCAACAACACCCCAGCAACAAAACTACCAAACAAAACCTTATTAGAAACTCACACTTCAGGATACTGCTCCATAGCCATAGCCGCAGTATACCCAAATACTACCAACATCCCCCCCAAATAAATTAAAAACACCACCAACCCCAAAAAGGACCCGCCAGAACAAACCACTATACCACACCCCACACTACCGGCAACAATAAGCCCTATCCCACCATACACAGGAGAAGGCTTTGAAGAAACCCCTACAAAACCCATCACAAAAATAACACTTAAAATAAACATAGTATACACTATCATTATTCCCACATGGCTACCCCATGACCTGTGATATGAAAAACCACCGTTGTACTATTCAACTATAAGAACCATAATGACCAACACCCGAAAAACACACCCCCTATTAAAAATTATTAACAACTCGTTCACAGATTTACCCACCCCACCAAACCTTTCAACATGATGAAACTTCGGCTCCCTACTAGGAGTATGCCTGATAATACAAATCCTAACCGGCCTTTTCTTAGCAATACACTACACCTCAGACACTACCACCGCCTTCAACTCCGTAGCCCACATCTGCCGAGACGTTAACTACGGATGACTCATTCGATACATCCATGCCAACGGAGCATCCATATTCTTTATCTGCCTGTACCTTCACGTAGGACGAGGCCTATATTATGGTTCCTATCTATTTTCAGAAACATGAAATGTAGGAATTCTCCTTCTATTCACCATTATAGCAACTGCCTTCATAGGATACGTACTGCCCTGAGGCCAAATATCCTTTTGAGGGGCAACAGTTATCACCAATCTATTATCCGCCATCCCTTATGTAGGAACAGATCTAGTACAATGAATCTGAGGCGGCTTCTCTGTAGACAAAGCCACCCTCACCCGATTCTTCACCTTTCACTTCATCCTTCCCTTCATCATCTCAGCCCTAGTTATAGTCCACCTATTATTCCTTCACGAGACAGGGTCAAACAACCCAACAGGCATCCCATCAAATCTAGACATAATCCCATTCCACCCTTACTACACAATCAAAGACATTCTCGGCTTCACAATTATACTCACCCTCCTTTCAACACTAGTCCTATTTTCCCCAGACCTATTAGGAGACCCAGACAACTATACCCCAGCCAACCCCCTTAACACACCCCCACACATCAAACCAGAGTGATACTTCCTATTTGCGTACGCCATTCTACGATCAATCCCAAACAAACTAGGAGGAGTCTTAGCCCTAACCCTCTCCATCCTAATCTTAGCCATCATCCCCTTCCTCCACACATCAAAACAACGAAGCATAATATTCCGCCCACTAAGCCAAAGCCTATTCTGACTACTAACAGCAACCATACTAACACTGACATGAATCGGAAGCCAACCAGTAGAATACCCATACACCATCATCGGTCAAGCAGCATCCATTCTATACTTCTCCATCCTACTAATTCTCATACCCCTAGCTAACACAATAGAGAATCGCCTATTAAAATGAAGAGTCCATGTAGTATATCCAATTACACTGGTCTTGTAAGCCAGAAAAGAGAACTACCAAACGTCTCCATAGACTCAAGAAAGAGATATCATAATCCCACCTTTAACACCCAAAGCTAAAATTCTCCTTAAACTATTTCTTGAGCAATCAGCAAACACTTTCCACGCCTATGTAATTCGTGCATATATTATATTACCCCATATTTATTAATGACATATATGTATAATTCAACATTAAATTGTACAAAACATGAATAATAAGCAAGTATATTAACTTAATGTAATACAAACATGAAAATTATTAATCAAACATTATACTAACTATCAATATGGATATTCAATCAATACCAGTTATTATTAATCAACTATAGTACATAATATTTATTGATCGTGCATACACCATTCTATTATATAAATCCTCGTCCAAATGGCTATCTAACAGGTAACAGGAATCTCTTAATCTACCAACCTCCGTGAAACCAGCAACCCGCCCAATCAGTATCCCTCTTCTTGTCCCAGGCCCATTTAACTTGGGGGTTTCTAACTTGGGTCGTAAACGGCATCTGGTTCTTGCTTCAGGGCCATACAACCTTTGAATCGCCCATTCGTTCCCCTTAAATAAGACATCACGATGGATTAATTACTAATCAGCCCATGCCGCGGCATAACTGTGGTTTCTTGCCTTTAGTAAGTTTTTAATTTGGGGGTCCAGGTTCAGCTAATGAAAGGGTTCATGAGCATAGTATCAGGGCTAACCTCTTAATGTACCTTCTCCACCCGCATAATGAGGTAGCAGGTCATTGAGTTAATGATGCAAGGACATAATCTTGGTAGTCTGACGGATCTGTATGTTTTCATATGGCATTCTAGATTATCGGTTGATAGTAAACTTCATGGTAGCAGGACATAACACACCTACAACTCACACCCCCCCGCGCACGTACACGTACACGTACACGTACACGTACACGTACACGTACACGTACACGTACACGTACACGTACACGTACACGTACACGTACACGTACACGTACACGTACACGTACACGTACACGTACTTGGTCTTTTTTACCGAACAAACCCCCCTACCCCCCGTTAGATATACGTACTGTGCCAACTAACCTTGCCAAACCCCAAAAACAAGGACAACACAAATACGCAGTTAAACCTAACTTATAATGGACGCTAATTTACGTGATCAAATCACGATTTTAAACCTCCCCAATTGAACGCTTCCACTTTAAGGATTTCATTTTCCTTAGACAGGCATCTCCCTAGATCCGTCAAAGATTCCCCTCATCACCCACAAAACAAA